TCGTAAATAAGAGGATTGTTTACGAATAAGCACTAATAAAATTTCGCACTCAAATACATAAGAATTATATAGGAACCAAAAGAATCTTTTATTTTCTTTCGAAAAAACATAAATAGATTTCTTCTGAGTAATGTAAAGATTATTCCAATTATGGTATTCGTGAAGAAAGAATTGCAATAAGTGTAAAAAGGGAACATCTTGAATCCCGCACTGAAGGATTTGAACCAAGATTTCCATATGGATGGGATGAGGTATTAGTATATCTAAAACATAATTTAAATGCAATAATTTGTCCTCTAAAAAAGGAAAAATTGAATGAATTGATCGTAAATTATGATATTTTGGTATTTCTTTTTTTTCTAAATAAGATACTAATCGCAAGGAAAATGGAATTTCCACAATAATTGCAAAACTTTCTGATATAATTTGAGAATAAAAATGAGAATAAAAAAAAATGTTGTGAGTGTGACCAATAAATAAATTTTGGTTAGAATAATTAACCGAAGAAATCAAAGAATTCTTTTGATAGATTCGAATAATTAAACGTTTTACAAGTGATAAACTAGATTTATTATCATAACCAAAGACTTTTACGGGTTCATAAAAAATCAAACCATTTAAACCATGATCATGAGCAAGTGCATAAATATACTCCTGAAAGAGTAACGGATATAGGAAATATTGTTGCCAAGATCTACCTTTTTCTAAATATCCTTGTAATTCTTCCATTGACTTCAATTTCTACTTGAACCAGAAACAATAGGTATTTCTTGTATTATCAAATTATACATAGTGCAATACGGTCAGAACAGAGTATGTATCATGTATGAAAAAAATATATACCCCGGAAATACAGAGTCCAATCAACAGATCTTTTTCCTCTCTCCTTCTACTATCCAATAGGTTTATCTTCGTTCTATTAAATAAATTATCAGAGGATAAAAAATCTTTTATTTTTGCAACCCGATCGCTCTTTTGACTTTGGAAATTTTTTTTGTCAGTATACTGTTTCTTCTACACATTAGTTTCCAATCCATAATAGAAAATAGGTAGGATTTTTTTTTATTCTTAAAAAAAAGAATCAAAGGTCCATTTACAGGAGACCCCTTCCCCACATCAGGCACTAAGTTATTTTTAACGTTTAATTAGATCGGGAAATTATTCAAATTAAGAATAAAAGCTCGTTGCTTTTTTTTTTTACCAGAATTAGAGCCATAGAGCTCTATCCATTTATTCACTAGACCAAACTCTAACTGTGAATTTCTTAAAATAAAATAAAAATAAGAAAATAAAATAAAAATAAGAAAGAATATAATAAGAAAAATGAAAATGCAATTCCATTTTTCTTATTATTTTATTACGACATGCGGTTTTTTCCATCCATTACCTTTCAGGATCAGTCGTGGTCTTATAGACTCTACCAAAAGTCTGGACGAATTCGTTACTTCATTCAAATGTGTAAAAAACCATAATCGCACTTAAAAGCCGAGTACTCTACCATTGAGTTAGCAACCCAGATAAATATGTATATACAAGTGGAAAAAATGGAATTGAACTATACAACTACGTAAAAACATTGAATTTTGAATTCAAAAGAAATATAAAGGAAAGATTAGATGATCAATTAAACAAAATAGCAAAGTAGATTGGATTAAATTAAAGACAGATAAAAAAATGTAAAAATTTACATTTAAAGACCACCCCCCTTTTTTATAAAATAGAAAAAATTTTTGATTTTCGTTAAAAAAATATATCTTATATAACAAATAGTAAATTTGGCAAACCCATAATTTGAATGAAGAAAAGGAAAAACCATAAATAAATAAGGATCGAAATAAACAGATCTATTTATCTACGATCGAATTATATTTGTTCGACACACCATTGTCAATATGAATAAATTGTTGAGAAAAAATGAGATCAATTAAATAAAAATGAAATAAAATAAGGATTTGTGTTGGATTGGCACAACAAACAATAAATATGGTAAATATAAAACATAATATAGAACAAGAAAAGAGCAATTGTGAGTAAATAATTACCACACAAATTTATACTAGTTACCTTTCTTTTTTCTAATTTTTTTATTTATTTTATGTTATGAATTCTTTTAAAAATTCTGTTTTTCTTAAAATATCATGAACAGTTCCTGTAGGTTGAGCACCTTTTTCAAGGAAATAACGAATAGCAGGAACGTTTAAATAAGTTTGATTTTTCATTGGATCATAAAAACCCACCTTTCGAAGATCTCTTCCTTCTCGTCGGGATCGAACATCAATTGCAACGATTTGATAGATAGCTCATTGGGATAGATATAGATAAATAACCCCCCTTAGAAACGTATAAGAGGTTTTCTCCTCATACGGCTCGAGAAAAAATGATTCTAATATTTCTGTATATAATGTAAAATATATAAAAAAATTTATGAATTAGACTATGATTTAAGTTTTTCTGTTCTTACTTACATAGTTCTTACTTACATAAAACTTACATAAACATAAAACTTACATAAAAAAGAAAAAAAAAAAGAAATATCATTCGTACTCATAACTCAAGTTGGGTAATTCTGAAAAAGTCCGAAGGTAAATCCTTAGGCATTTCTTGAGTCGTCTCTAACCTCTTTTGTTTGTTTCGTCTCGAATCTTTTTTAGTCGCCATCATTATACTAAAAATAAAATATTGAGACAATTGAAAATAGTGTTTCCTTGTTCCGGAATTCTTTCTCTTTACTTTTTAAAATCATTAGGTTTAGACATTACTTCGGTGATCCTTATCCCCTTTTTCAAAACGGCAGCAACATACCTTTTGTTTTTTGTTATTTCCTTCTATGGAAAGATAATATGAACGATTTTTTCCCTTGTAATGTAATATAAAAAATGTTATTAATTTTATTTCAAACTTGTTGGGATTTGAATCCTGCAATTTAAAATTTTAATTTCTATATTGAGGATATACTTAACAAAGTAGTCTAATTTATTAATTGTTACTAACCCTAAATTCGCCCCCCCGATAAATGAATCAATACGTTTTGCTCGAGCTCCATCATGTACTATTCCTATTTACCAACCCAATACAAATTGGGTTCCTAATCCTAATAGGAACAGAACAAACTATGTCGATTCAAGAGCATCTTAATTCCTATAGAAAATGGCGGATGTAAGAATCCACAGTGAATTATGTCCTTCAAGTCGCACGTTGCTTTCTACCACATCGTTTTAAACGAAGTTTTACCATAACACTCCTCTCATTTTAAATTTTATTTTGAAACGGTATGCAATTGATTCAATATGGAATCATGAATAGTCATTGGCTCAATGATACAAAATATTTTTTATGTATGTATCTAGGGAAAGGTAAATAATTATCTGGAAAAAAGTCTTATATTATAAAGGATTTAAGTTATTTCGCCCCTCTATCCTATGGGGTGAAAGAAATTTCTAAAAAAGAAAAAAGAAAAGTGAATCCATTTCCTTAAATCTAATTAAAATCTTCAACAGATCATTCGGGATGTTATGTTAAATTATGGAAAAAATTCTTCTCGAACAAATATCTAAAAAGAATGGCCCTATGGATTTTCCAATTCCGGAATAAAATCAGTTATTAACAAAATATAAGCTATTCCAATAACTCGAAAAAGTCATAAGTTTCTCTATATTTATAATATAGATTTTTCAAATTTCTTCGAGTACCCGGGTTCATAAAAAAAAGAATTTTTGTTTTCATGAGTATGAAATAGAAAAGGATCTCTTTTTCTATTTCAATTCAGAATTCCATAATAAATTACATAATACGAGAATTCAGATTTCATGGAAAAAAGAGTTTTCCTAAGTAACTTACTTCAATATGACTATTAAAATAGTAGTCTCTTAATGATATACCCAAAAATTGTTTTGAATTTAGAATTCAATGAAATATCTTTATTTCTACCCGTACACTCAATCGTATTTGTGAAAAACTAAATGAAAAAAGTTTTATTTTTATAGAAAAATCAGAACAAAAGGTGACACTATATCCAAGATTAAAGAAAAAAATTTCCAAACTTAAAGAGAAATTTGTTAAAGAGAAGAATCTTTCCTTTCTCATGTAGACGCTCTGGGACGGAAGGATTCGAACCTCCGAATAACGGGACCAAAACCCGTTGCCTTACCACTTGGCCACGCCCCATTTCGATTTCGAATTTCTCTTTGATACTAATAAAGACTAATATTGGTATTAGTCGTTCGTCAATCCCAATTCAAATATATATGAAATATATTACTGCTAGGATTCAACACATGAAAATATAGAAAAAAATGATTGATCATTCCATAAAATTAAATTAAGATATTGTATGAAACTAAAATTCCTTGTATTCTCATTTGAGAATGAAAGGGAAGATTTTTGATTTGAGAACGTTCGAAGAACAAGAAGGTTTTTTGACCTACCTTTTAATTTTTCCCTCATAAAAAGAACTCAATCAAAATCTAATTTTCTAATCTACAAGAATGAAATGTTTGTTATGCTTAATATCTTTAGTTTAATCTGTATCTGTCTTAATTCTACCCTTTCTTCGAGTAGTTTTTTCTTCGGCAAATTGCCCGAGGCTTATGCCTTTTTCAATCCTATCGTAGATGTTATGCCTGTCATACCTGTACTATTTTTGCTCTTAGCCTTTGTTTGGCAAGCTGCTGTAAGTTTTCGATAAACTCTTTAATGCTCCGAAAAATTCATGATTTTTACGAATTTTCTAAAAATTTATAAGATCTTATAAATTTTACATTATGAACCCTCCATTCGAAAATAGAAATTCTTGTTCTTGTATTATATTGAATAATCGCACGGTGATAAATTTTGATCAACTTATTTCCTCGTTCTGACCTTCCAGTAAACAAGGACTTTCTAAAGACCCCACAACACCAAATAATGGATATGACCAAAAATACCAAAAATTTTTGGTAATGAAGGAATCAGAATCTTGCTTTTCTTATTATTATTACATTACAAAAACAAAAAATTAGTAAAAATTACCTTTTTCAAGAAAAGACTTCATTTTCTTTTTGGTTTCTTTTTGGGGCACTATATCAACATGGTGTATGTGATAAAAAATAGGCAATCTATTTCCCTTTTCAAAAAAAAAATATTGGAGATTGTGTAATGCTTACTCTCAAACTCTTTGTTTACACAGTAGTCATATTTTTTGTTTCTCTCTTCATCTTTGGATTCTTATCTAATGATCCGGTCCGTAATCCTGGACGTGAGGAATAAAAAAAAAGATTTTGAAAGTCTGAAGCGATCGAGAGGAGCGGAGAGAGAGGGATTCGAACCCTCGGTACAAATAATTCGTACAACGGATTAGCAATCTGTCGCTTTAGTCCACTCAGCCATCTCTCCCAATTCAAATTGCAAATTTTTTATGTGGTGTGACAGGCGAAGTAAAAAAAAATTAAATTGAAAAACCTTACTTCCTTGATTTTCATTTTGTAAGAAAAGTCCATTCCCCCGGCCAGTACTTAACCAGGCCGGGTTATTACATTACTTCTGATGAATCAATCATTTCATAGATCAAATGATTTCATTTTTTGTTTTTATTATATCAAATCAAAGATACTTGTTATTGAAGTTATTGAAGTAACAATAAAGACAATTTTTATCTCCATTCCAAGTGTAATTTCTTAGTATTAGTAATATAATACTATAGAAAATACTATAAAATACTATAGAAAATACTATAAAATATACTATAAAATATGAAAATGAAAGAATATTAAAATTAATAATTTTTTTTTTTTAGTATTTATTAATTAGTATTAAGTAGTATTTTTAATTAAGTAGTATTTTGAATTTTGAGTCTTTTTTCTCAATTTAGTTAATTATTTAACTGGAAAAAGGCACATACAGATATTAAATAATATAATATAAAAAATGAAACACACATATGTTATAACATATATAACATAACTCTTTTATTTGTTCAAGGGACATTGAACATTTAAGATCCAATTAATCCGAGTTCAAATTCAAAAATAGGTCAGTTGAAGGGAAAGTAAAAAAAAAAAAATGAGGAATTCGTCGTGGTTATAGCCCATCTTCAATAATTCCTTCAATTTTGGACTGTCAGTAATGACTTATAACAAGTGAAAAATGAGACTTTTTGCTTTATTCTAACTTTATTATAATTTGGTTATTTTAAAAAACTTTCTGTACTTCGACGTCAAGTACCCCTGGTCGGGGAGGATGAAGTGTCAACGCTCAAGTTTTAATGAGTCTGATGCTATTAAGATTAAGATAGCATCTCATTCCTTTGTTCGACAAAAGGTATATTCATATATAATAATGAATATGAAGCGGGTATAGTTTAGTGGTAAAAGTGTGATTCGTTCAATTAATAACTTAAAAAGTTAAGGGGTCTTTCGGGTTTTTCATATTCCGATCAAAAAAAAACTTTATTTCCTAAAAAGAGTTTAATCCTTTTCCCCTCAATAGCATATTTGAGGAAAAATAGAAATTCTCACGATTTGTATCCAAAGTTCAATTGAAATTGAATAAAAGGGTTATAGAGTCACGAAGCATAATAAAAAAAATTGGATCAAATCTTCCAATTAATAAATATAAGTAAAGGATCTATGGATGAAGATAAAAAACAAAAGTGCATTTCCAATCGTAACTAGATCTTAAATTTTTGTCTTGTATAAGCTAAGATTAAAGCCAAATAGCTAGAAAATGGTAGTTTTGGTTTACTAGAACCATCAGCATATTATTTTAGCTCGGTGGAAACTAAATAAAATTCTTTTCCTCAGGATCCCTCGAGTGGAAATAGGGAACGAAGTAACTAGATTAGACGGATTTGGTATAATAGAATCCCCCTTCTCTAGAGGGATCATCTAGAAAGCGAGTGGCTTTGGGTGTCTTTAATAAGAAAAGCTGACATAGATGTTATGGATCTAATTTTTATTTCTGGGAATACATCAATTTTCCATAAAGGAGCCGAATGAAACAAAATTTTCATGTTCGGTTTTGAATTAGAGACGTTAAGAATGATAAATTAACGTCGACTATAACCCCTAGCCTTCCAAGCTAACGATGCGGGTTCGATTCCCGCTACCCGCCCCATATTCCTTATTCTATATGCATCATCGATTCGAATATGCATTCTTTTTTTTTACCTAAAAAAATTATCATTTATTTTTCTCAAAAAAAAAAAGATAAAGGGAGAATGCGAAAGAATGAAATAGGAATGAAAAGCGTCCATTGTCTAATGGATAGGACAGAGGTCTTCTAAACCTTTGGTATAGGTTCAAATCCTATTGGACGCAATTTTTTTCCATCTATTTTTAAAGTGGCGATACCAAGAAACCCCTTTTTTGAATGATTTGAATCAGAAATAATTCGCAAGAATAACTCTTGTTCTAACAATAGAATCAGAGTTATAAATTTATGCTTGTTCCTCAAGTAGAAACAGTTCGGTGTGCTCCTGAATAGCTTCCTTCAAAAAGGTTTCCGCTTCCTCGGTGAATGTCTTGG